CTTCCATTCGTCCATATTTCTAGAAAGAGTATCTCTTGTTTTTCATTCCCATTCCCATAAGAATGAATACTGTGATTCGCATTTCGAACAGGCATGGATATAATATCTATAGGATAACTTCCATCGTGAGAGTTTTTTGTAGATTTCAAACGATACCCGCGATCTCTCTTTATTTTTAATTCAATATACAAATCTATTGGTTCTGTCAGGTTAGCTATATGCTGTGTCGTGTCAACTATTTCGACAGAAGGTGGTGAAATGATATCTTGAGCGGTTATGTATTTTGGACCCCTTACGCAAATGGATGCGTCCCTAACTCCATATAGATTACTTCTCAATACAATTTCTTTCAAATTTATTAAAATTTCATGTACTGATTCTTCAATACCTGCTATCGTAGAATATTCATGCAGCACATTTTCAGATGTTGCACATGTGATACATGTTCCTTCTATTTCTCCAAGTAAAGCCCTTCGCATGGCAATACCTATGGTATCGGCTTGACCTTTCATAAGCGGGGACATAACGAAACGACCATAATAAAGACGCTTGCTGTCTATTCTTGATTCAACACATTCCCACTGTAGTGTTCGAGTGGATCCTGCTACTTCTTCTCGAACCATACTATTATTTTCTTTATGATTATTGGATCAAATCATTGAATCATTTCTTTCTCTTAGAATCTCTTTAATTTTTCTTTCTACACACGTCTTTTTTTCGGGGGGCGACACCCATTATGTGGCATGGGTGTTACATCACGTACGAAACTTAACAGCATTCCGCTTCTGCGAATGGCTCGTAATGCCGCATCTCTTCCGAGACCTGGACCCTTTATCATAACCTCTGCTCGTTGCATACCCTGATCAACGACTGTACGAATAGCATTTAATGCAGTTGCTTGAGCAGCATAGGGTGTTCCTTTTCTTGTGCCTCTGAATCCAGAAGTACCTGCAGAAGCCCAAGAAACCACTCGACCTCTTACGTCTGTAACAGTTACAATAGTATTGTTGAAACTCGCTTGAACATGAATAACTCCTTTTGGTATTCGACGTTCATTCTTATGTAAACCACTCCGTACATTCTTACGTAAACCAATTTTTGCTATAGGTTTTGTCATATTTTATTATATCATATTCATAACACTAAAAAGAAGAATCATAAATTTACAGAAAGATATGGGGATATCCATTTCATATGAAAATGAATCCTTTCTTCTTTCTTTTTACATATACATGGGTTTTTCTTTGAAAAAGTTCTTTATTTAGAACTTCAGAAATATTACCCCTGTCTCTGTTTATGTCTCGGATTGAAACAAATTACTATAATGCGCCCTCGCCTACGAATCAGGCGACATTTTTCACAAATTTTACGAACAGAAGCCCTTATTTTCATATTTATTATTCCTTACCTTCATTCTGAATCTATTTTTTTTTTTCTTCAAAAAAAAAGTTTATTTCATTTTTTAACTTCAAATTATATCCCTACGAAGGGGATGTTTAAAAGAAGGATCTAATCGTTCGAATCTTTTTTGCGAAGTCTATAAATTATACGTCCCCTGGTTGAATCATAACGACTCATTTCAATTTTGACTCTATCTCCGGGTAGTATACGTATAAAACTGCGCCGGATTCTTCCTGAAATATAACCTAGGATTAGATCTTGATTATCTAACCGAACTCGGAACATACCGTTGGGAAGTGATTCAGTAATTAAACCCTCATGAATCAGTTTTTGTTCTTTCATTCCAGGGAACCCCCCTTTAAGTATCAACTAATAGAGGAAGAGTTCTATAATTCACTTCTTCTCTCTATTTTACAAAAAGTAAGTTTGAGAGAAAATTAGGGTACCCCAAGAGAATCACCATATATAACACAAAATTTCTCCTCCAATTTTTTCTAGTCGAGCTTCTCGATCTGTCATTATACCTCGAGAAGTAGAAAGGATTACAATCCCCATTCCACCTAAAATCTTAGGAATTCGTTGATAGTTGGAATAGATTCGTAGACCGGGTCGACTTATACGTTTTAAAATTATTTTTTTCCCTTTTATAACCTTTCTATGTCGTAAGGTTGAAACCAAGAAATTTTTTTGACTTTCTTTATGTTTTCGAACGTTTTCAATAAAACCTTCTCGTAAAAGTATTTTCACAATGTTTTTAGTGATATTAGTAGATACTATTTGAACTCTTCCCTTTTGATTCATGTCAGCATTTCTTATAGAAGTTATTATATCGGCAATAATGTCCCTACCCATGACGAACTATAGTTATTAGTGCCTCCTCATTTTGATATAATCAACATGCTTCTTTTTTGTTTTATTGAATTTTTTTTTTAATTCTTAAATTATAAAAATTTTAAAGTATATGCATGAGACACAATCCATTCATCGGATCTATTTCAGATATTTGAATATTCTATACATAGAAAAAGAATATATCCCTTTTTCATCTATCTACTAGTATTATTTAAAATATTATAATACTTCGGGTGCTAATGAAACTATTTTAGTAAAATTCAACTGTCTCAATTCCCGAGCAATCGCACCAAAAATCCGAGTTCCTTTTGGATTTCCTTCTTGATCAATGATAACCGCTGCATTGTCATCATATCGTATTATCATGCCGTTGTCACGTTTGAGTTCTTTACACGTGCGTACAATCACAGCTCGAATTACTTCTGATCTTTCTAGAGGCATGTTGGGCACTGCTTCTTTGATTACAGCAACAATAATATCACCAATATGAGCATATCGGTGATTACCAGTTCCTATTATTCGAATACACATCAATTCTTGAGCTCCACTGTTATCCGCTACATTCAAAAGGGTCTGAGGTTGAATCATATCATTTTTATTTGAATCTCTTATTTCAATGTAAGGGAAAAAATAAATATTGTCTGTCCAGAGATAAAGAAACCCGCGTTTTTTTTTTTCATTTTCTCAATATTACTTTACTTTTGTTTACCTATCCTGAAATAACAAATTGAGTTCGTATAGGCATTTTGCATGCAGCTATTTCCATAGCTGCTTTGGCTACAGTTTCTGATACTCCACTCATTTCATAAAGTATTCGGCCCGGTTTCACAACGGATACCCAATATTCGGGAGATCCCTTGCCCGAACCCATACGTGTTTCCGTAGGTCTTACTGTAACAGGTTTGTCGGGAAAGATACGTACCCATATCTTTCCACCACGACGCGCATATCGTGTTATTGCTCTTCGCCCTGCTTCTATTTGTCTAGCTGTGATCCAAGCGGGTTCAAGTGCTTGAAGAGCGTATCTGCCAAAACAAATATGCTTGCCTCGGCAAGATATTCCCTTCATTCTACCTCTATGTTGTTTACGAAATCTGGTTCTTTTGGGGTTATAGTTGATGGTTGTTTCTCAATTCCATCTCTACTGCAGAGCCGGACATGAGAGTTTCTTCTCATCCAGCTCCTCGCGAATGAAATGATTCAATAATCTTACATATAGACATGTATTTCATTCTATCAAAAAATAGATTAATTTCATTTTTTTTTTTTTATTGAATTTGTTACTGTTATATAGGGAGCTATATATATAAGTAGATAACTGGGGGCATGTTTGTTTATATATGATGTTTCTTTCTTTTATCAATATCAAATTATCAAATTTGAAAAAGTATTTGACTTTACCTCTATTGAATCATGCCAAAAGTTATTTGCTATATGAAATATAAATGAAATTGTGAAATTTCATAAAAATAAATAAAGTGTTCGCGGGCGAATATTTACTCTTTCCTCCTTCATTTATTTCTTGGTTCATTTCGCCATCCTGCCCAGTGAATCATTAGGATTAATTCGTTTTCAAAAAAATAAATCCTATGTAGTCATAGGTTCCATCGTTCCCATAGCTTCTCCATTAATGTTTAGGCCTGAACTCTGCAATGGAGCTTCCAACAAAATATGTTATTTGTTTCCGAGTAAATCTCCTCAGTTTTTCTTAACTCGAAGCTCGATTCAATTATTCATCTATTTTATATCTTTGATATCTTATTTTTCTAGCTTATTAGTTTATTAGATAGATAATAGAATAGACAATATTATCTATATTGATTATATAATTTGAATTGAATTTTTTGATTTATTCTCTTTTTTTTTTGTATATTTCTTATTATATTGTAATCATATATTTTGTATCTTTATTTCATTCTTTATTTCATATTGATGTTAATGCTTTATCACACTGCTTTTTTTATGGAGTGATTCTTCATAAACCATACATATGGGAATCATATATCATTGAGATCTTTATTCTCTCTTTCTATCATCCTTCCGCCTTTTCTACATCCCTTTTCTTTGTTTCACAATTCATAATAAGATTTATTTTTTATGAAAAGAGTTTCAGTTGCTACAATTATATGATCGATTCAATCATATAGTGACTGTTTCTTGGGATCTCGACAATACGAAGCAATAAGTTGGTTATTAGTTTTGAGTTTCTTTAGTTTTCATAGTTATTAATTATTAAGTTTATAGTGGGGTCAGCCTTTTTTTTATCTCTATTCTCAACTATAAAGTTTTAAGAAAAAATTAACGAGTCACACACTAAGCATAGCAATTCTACTAAATATAAATAAAGTGTAAATCAAATTTTTATTCAACCTTATAGAATTATAATTGTTATTTTTTATCTTAACAAAAAAAAGAAGAAATAAAAAAAAAAATAGTTTCTAAATTTTTCTATCGCTGAGCAGAATGGCGAGATAAAAAAAGTTCCATTATTATTCTTTTCTTATTCTTGGTTTACAAATATCCAAATTTTTATGCCTAAGACTCCATATATAGTTCGAATTGTATGGGAACAGTGATCAATTTTAGCGCGAATTGTTTGTAAAGGAACTCTGCCTTCTCTGATCCATTCAACACGTGCAATCTCTTTTCCGTCGATACGCCCTGCAATTTGCACTTGAATTCCTTTTATACCCGTTTGTTCAGTTAATTCAATAGCTTTTTTCATTGCCTTTCGAAACGAAACTCTA